CGACGGAAAAGAAATTGCACGTGTCGAATGGATCAGAGAAGGTAGGGTTCCCCTACAAACCATTCGAGCTAAAATTGATTATTGTTCCTATACAGTTCGAACTATCTACGGGGCATTAGGAATCAAAATTTGGATATTTACAGACGAGGAATAACGGTCCTTCCGTTGTCTTTCTGTTCCACTCATCCGATCCGGCAATTGAATAAAAATCACAAACTCGTTCATCTTTTTTCCAAAATAAAAAAAAAAATTCTAATTTTTCTAATTCTATAAGGTTGAATAACAATTCGATTGACTCCATATAATTGCTATGCTTAGTGTGTGACTCGTTGGTTTTTTATTTAGGGTTAGGATTAAAAAGCAAGGGACCACCCCCTAGTATGAACTAATAACTAGATAACTAATAACCAGCTCATTGCTTCGTATTATCTAGATCCAAGGAACCGGTCACTATATGATTGATGTATCGATCATATCGTTGTAGCAACTGAAATCTTACATAAAAGACAAGTCAATAAGATTCTAAGTGAAGCAAAAACAAAGGGATATGGATAGGTGGAGGGGTGAGAGAAAGAAAGAAAAAGAATAGCAATGATATATGATTCCAATATGTATGGTCTATGAACTATCTCAAAAAAGGCAGTGTAATAAAGCATTAATACGTATTTGATTCGTCCATAATTAATAATGAATTAGATGAATCCAATTCATAAGAAAAAATTATAAAGAGCATCAAGTCAATAAAGACTGAGTAGATTGATTTAGGAACAATTTTTATTAGGAGCTCCATTGCAGAGTTTGGGCCTAGCCATTAATCGAGAACGAGAAGCAATGGGAACGACGGAACCCGTGACTGCATAAGATTCCTTGAAAACGAATCCTAATGATTCATTGGGTGGGATGGCGGAACGAGCCAAGAACCAATTCTATTCTGTTAGGTTATGGGATGCCCCTACGAATGAAAGGTGATGTTAAAAGGGCAAATATTCGCCCGCGAAAGCCTTATTGGATTGCTAAGTTTTGGGCGATTGAATAAAGGTAAAAATAAAGATTCATTAATTTAAGACAATTATTTGAAATTAAATAGAATTCTATTTTTTTTTTGATTCTATTATATATTCTTAGATTTACAAAATTTAATATAAATTATAAAAATTTAATAGAAATTATAATATATAAAGATATATTATAATTATAAAGAAAATAAAAATAATAGAATCGAAATCTATTTATAATTTTATATACGAGCAAGATATAACAATTCCTACGTGACAGATTCGATCTCAAAAAATTCCATTATGTATTATTTTATTCATTAAATACAAATAAATATCTGTAATATTTTTTAATTGTTTCATTCGCGAGGAGCTGGATGAGAAGAAACTCTCATGTCCGGTTCTGCAGTAGAGATGGCATTGAGAAACAACCATCAACTATAACCCCAAAAGAACCAGATTTCGTAAACAACATAGAGGAAGAATGAAGGGAATATCTTATCGAGGCAATCGAATTTGTTTCGGCGGATACGCCCTTCAGGCACTTGAACCCGCTTGGATCACATCTAGACAAATAGAAGCGGGGCGACGAGCCATGACAAGATATGCGCGTCGTGGTGGAAAAATATGGGTACGTATATTTCCAGACAAACCTGTTACAGTAAGGCCTACCGAAACACGTATGGGTTCGGGGAAAGGATCTCCCGAATATTGGGTATCCGTCGTTAAACCGGGTCGAATACTTTATGAAATGGGTGGAGTATCAGAAATTGTAGCCAGAGAAGCTATTTCTATAGCTGCGTCCAAAATGCCTATACGAACTCAATTCGTTATTGTGGAATAGGGGTATGAAACGAAAGGGAAGGGGCCTTGTGATGAAAAAAACCGCAATTTCTTTATTTCTATTTCTGGACAAACAATATTTCTTCTTTTTTTCTTCGCGCTTTGAAAGAAAAAAAAAATAATAATAATATGATTCAACCTCAGACCTATTTAAATGTAGCGGACAACAGCGGGGCTAGAGAATTAATGTGTATTCGAATCATAGGAGCTAGTAATCGCCGATATGCTCATATTGGCGACGTTATTGTTGCTGTAATCAAAGAAGCAGTGCCCAATATGCCTCTACAAAGATCAGAAGTAATCAGAGCTGTAATTGTACGTACATGTAAAGAACTCAAACGTAACAATGGTATGATAATACAATATGATGACAATGCAGCAGTTGTCATTGATCAAGAAGGAAATCCAAAAGGAACTCGAGTTTTTGGTGCGATCGCTCGGGAATTGAGACAGTTGAATTTTACTAAAATAGTCTCATTAGCTCCTGAGGTATTATAAATACTAATAGACGAGAACATAATCATAATATAGATAAGTAGGTCATCTAAAATAAAATAATAGGCTATCTGAAATAGTAGGGTATCTAAATAAGATTCATTTAATCAGTAGAATGCATTAGTAGATTGTTTCTCACGCATATACCTTAAATAAAAAAAAAAGAATAAAAAAGCAGAGCATGTTGATTATATAAAAACTCGGGGGCACCAATAATTATAGTTCATCATGGGTAGGGACACTATTGCTGAAATAATAACTTCTATACGAAATGCTGACATGGATAAAAAAGGAACGGTTCAAATAGCATCTACAAATATCACCGAAAACATTGTTAAAATACTTCTGCGAGAAGGCTTTATCGAAAATGTGAGAAAACATCGAGTAAGCAATAAATTTTTCTTGGTTTCAACTCTGCGACATAGAAGGAATAGAAAAGGGCCATATAGAACTGTTTTAAAACGTATCAGCCGACCCGGCCTACGAATCTATTCCAACCATCAACGAATTCCTAGGATTTTAGGAGGAATGGGTGTTGTAATTCTTTCTACTTCTCGAGGTATAATGACAGACCGAGAGGCTCGACTAGAAGGAATCGGAGGAGAAATTTTGTGTTATATATGGTGATCTTTCTGGTATCCGAATTGCATCCGTAACTTCCTCTTTGTTTTGTGAAAAAAAGAGAAAAGGCGGGTTGTCTAATATCACTCCTCCTCCATTAGTTGATAATTCAAGGGGGTTACCTGGAATGAAAGAACAAAAATGGATTCATGAAGGTTTAATTACTGAATCACTTCCCAATGGTATGTTTCGGGTTCGTTTAGATAATGAAGATCTGATTCTAGGTTATGTTTCAGGAAGGATCCGACGTAGTTTTATACGGATACTGCCAGGCGATAGAGTAAAAATTGAAGTAAGTCGTTATGATTCAACCAGGGGACGCATAATTTATAGACTCCGCAACAAAGATTCGACCGACTAAGCGGCTTTTTCAACATCCCTCTCGTGCGGATGCAATTGGAGGTTCAAAATTTCAAGAGACTTATTTTCTTCCAAGGAGTAGATTCGAAATTAAGGTAAGGAATTACAAATATGAAAATAAGGGCCTCCGTTCGTAAAATTTGTGAAAAATGTCGACTGATCCGCAGGCGGGGACGAATTATAGTAATTTGTTCCAACCCAAGGCATAAACAGAGACAGGGATAATCTTTCTTAAAAGGGACTCTCAAAAGGACCCAATACACAAATAAAGGATCTGTTTTGACATGAAATGGATATTTCCGTATATCTCTGACTCATATTTATGAGATGATAAAATATGACAAAAACCATACCAAGAATTGGCTCGCGCAGGAATGGACGTATTGGCTCACGTAAGAATGGACGTCGAATACCAAAAGGAGTTATTCATGTTCAAGCAAGTTTTAACAATACCATTGTAACGGTTACAGATATACGGGGTCGGGTAGTTTCTTGGTCCTCAGCCGGTACTTGTGGCTTCAGGGGCACAAGAAGAGGGACGCCATTTGCTGCTCAAACCGCAGCCGCAAATGCTATTCGTACAGTAGTAGATCAGGGTATGCAACGAGCAGAAGTCATGATAAAAGGTCCTGGTCTTGGAAGAGATGCAGCATTACGAGCCATTCGTAGAAGTGGTATACTATTAAGTTTTGTCAGAGACGTAACCCCTATGCCACATAATGGATGCAGGCCTCCTAAAAAAAGACGTGTATAGAAATAAAATAAGAATTGAACGGATTTCAAGAGAAATAAATGATTCAATAATCTGATCAAATAATAAATATTATTATGCTTCGAGAGAAAGTAGCAGCATCTACTCGGACACTACAGTGGAAGTGTGTTGAATCAAGAGCAGACAGTAAGCGTCTTTATTATGGACGTTTTCTTTTGTCTCCACTTATGAAAGGTCAAGCCGATACAATAGGCATCGCGATGCGAAGGGCTTTGCTTGGAGAAATAGAAGGAACATGTATCACACGCGCAAAATCTGAAAAGATACCACATGAATATTCTACCATAGTAGGTATTGAAGAATCAGTACATGAAATTTTCATGAATTTGAAAGAAATTGTATTGAGAAGTAATCTATATGGAACTCGCGACGCATATATTTGTGTCAAGGGTCCTGGATATGTAACTGCTCAAGACATCATCTTACCGCCTTCTGTGGAAATAGTTGATACTACACAGCATATAGCTAGCCTGGTGGAACCAATTGATTTGTATATTGGATTACAAATCGAGAGGAATCGCGGATATCGTATGAAAACACCAAAAAACGCTCAAGAAGGAAGTTATCCTATCGATGCTGTATTCATGCCTGTTCGAAATGCAAATCATAGTATTCATTCTTATGGGAATGGGAATGAAAAACAAGAGATACTTTTTCTTGAAATATGGACGAATGGAAGTTTAACTCCTAAAGAAGCACTTTACGAGGCCTCCCGTAATTTGATTGATTTATTTATTCCTTTTCTACATGCAGAAGAACAAGACACAAATTTAGAGGACAATCAAAAAAGGGTTACTTTACCCTTTTTTACTTTTCATGATGGGTTGGATAAACTAAGAAAAAACAAAAAAGAAATCGAATTGAAATGTATTTTTATTGACCAATTAAAATTGCCTTCCAGGACCTATAATTGT